AAAAAGCATTTTTTGTAATTGGCACATGCTTTGTTAAACCACCCATAAGAACCATGTTCTGACTTTTATCTGGAGAATATCCAACAACCGATTCCATTGAGTGAATAATGGACCCAGATCCTAAAAACAATAACGCTTTTGAATAAGCATGAGTAATCAAATGAAATAAAGCAGCCCGATAAGACCCCATACCCAAAGCTAACATCATATAACCCAATTGAGACATTGTAGAATAGGCTAAACCTCTCTTAATATCTTTTTGAGCCAGAGCTAAAGTAGCTCCAAATAGTACTGTTATTATACCTATCAAAGCTATTAGATTCATGATGTAAGGTATTACTATAAAAAGCGGAAGAAGCCGAGCGACAAGAAAAATTCCCGCTGCTACCATCGTAGCAGCATGTATAAGAGCAGAAATGGGGGTAGGACCCTCCATAGCATCCGGTAACCATACATGCAGAGGAAATTGAGCCGATTTAGCAACCGCACCTGTAAATAATAGGACCGCGCACAAAGTAACAAATAATAAATTAACCTCATTATTATAAATCAAGTTATTGAATATTTTAAACAAATCCCGAAATTCAAAACTCCCCGTTGTCCAATAAAGACCTAAAATCCCTAATAATAAACCAAAATCCCCCACGCGATTAGTTACAAATGCCTTTTGACAAGCATTCGCGGCAGTAGGTCGAGTGAACCAAAAACCTATTAATAGATAAGAACACATTCCAACCAATTCCCAAAAAATATAAATTTGGATCAAATTCGAACTAGTAACTAATCCCAACATTGACGTATTGAACAAACTCAGATACGCAAAAAATCTCAAATATCCTTGATCATGAGACATATAATTGTCACTATAAATAAGAACCATAATCCCAACAGTCGTGATTAATATTGCCATAATACAAGTAAGTGGATCGATCAAGTAGCCCAACTCTAAAGAAAAATCATTATTGATAATCCAAGACCATACATATTGATAGATATAACTACTATTTATTTGATCAATAGACAGATAAACTGAAAAAATCATAACTATACTTAACAATAAAACACTCGGAAAAGACCACATACGTCGAAGGTTTTTGGTTGCCGTCGGAAAAAGTAGAAGTCCCACTCCTATTAAGATAGGAATTGGAAGTGAGATGAAAGGTATGATCCATGAATATTGATACGTATATTCCATAAAAAAAGTATATTTAATTCCTAATTAATTTTTCTGATTCACCAGCTCTTATCTCTTTTCAAAAGGATCAGTTAATAAAAAATTTAAATATCCAAAAGTGAAATAGAATTTTCTTTTTCTATTCTTAATTATTCTTAATTGTTTTCCAAATACTTCAAATATTTCAAGTCACAAAGTTAGAATTGTTGAAATAAGATGATCCACCGAAACTATTAATGAACACGCCTATTTATTTTAAGTAAAATATTTTGACAATATAGAAACTTAAAATTTTCTTTATTATTATTATTTAGTATGCATTACAAAAATTTACCGCTATAGAGCAAGAAGGAATAATTACACGAAAAACACGCTTTTATTTTGATATCAATCATAAAAGACAGTCTCCAAGTTGATCCAGTAAAATAAGACTTCTTTTTATTAAATTCGTTTATTACGAATCATTAAACAATTCATTTTTTTTTTGACAAAATAACATTATATATATATATATTTTTTCTTTGTTCCTAATCGAAGAATTTTTCATTTTTGATAGCTATATTAGGAGTATACTATAATTTAAAGAATAAATGGATAATAAATAGTAAAGAGTAAAGAACAATTCGTTTTGAACAATAGATGTCTTTCACATCCAACTATAGTAATGAATAATCAATTATAATTTTTTAATGGCAGTTCCAAAAAAGCGCACTTCTATATCAAAAAAACGGATTCGGAAAAATATTTGGAAAAGCAAAGGGCGTCGGGCAGCGTTGAAAGCTTTTTCGTTAGCAAAATCTCTTTCAACGGGAAATTCACAAAGTTTTTTGGGGGACAAATCAAATAAATAATTAAACATTGGAATAATCTGAATCGGTTTGACTCAAAAAACAGCCTAGTAGAGGTTGGTTTATAATTTTTATTATTTAATATAATTTTTTTGATTATGAAAATTGATATTTATTTTATTATATATAATTATTTAAATAATTATATAATGTGAATTTATTAAAAAAAAACTGTCACTAAAATATAAAATATATATATTCAAATAAAAATAAACTAAACATTTTGTTTTAATCAAAGCAATTATTGGAATTTCCTAATATTTTGAGCGGATGAATATGAAATTCCTTTTCCCTTTTTTTAGGGTATGTAAAAAAAAAAAAAAAGAAATCTTTTCTTTACTCTATTATAAAATAGAAAATGGTACTTTTTTTTCTTGTTCAAAGAATAAAAATAAATACAAGGGTTGACCTTTCTTTTTCATATCTTTGTTTTATCATTTTCGGGATGGGGAAAATACGAATCCCCATCGCCGCAATAAACCAAAAATTTTTTGTTGTTTTTTATTATATATTTGATATTCTATATTATAGAATATAGTTATATATAGAATATCTAAATATAGAAGATCAAATAGTAAACTGAAACTGTTTATTAAAAATTTAATGAGACGTTGAAACAATGACATTAGTTGATTAAATTCAAACCTTATTTTAAAATTCTATGAACCCTTATTTCTTTTCTCTAAATCATTATTACTATTATAGAATATACCCCGCCGAATACATAATGAAATTGGTTTGCAACATCCTAACACAAATTTTATACACAACAAAAACCCTTTAATACAAAGCTCTGGCAATATTTCTAGAAATTTATTGAGTGTAGTGCTGAAATTGTGATCGATAAAAATATCCTATTTTAGGTTTTCATTGAAAAAATGAGATAAAAAAAAATCATTAAAAAATGTAAATGAGAAATAACATTTTTTTTTTATATCTACATATTGAAACCAGAACTATCTAGTTACAACAGTTCCTTTTTGAAAGAGAATAAACTACGCAAAATCCTATAAAAAAAAAACTATTGTTAAATTAATAAAATTGAAAGATAAAGAGTTTTTTATCCCCTATAAATATTTTGTAAAAAATATTACATTGAATTGAAAATTCTTCTATTTTTTAGATCTCGACGATTGAATAATAATAGGTTATTATGATTTCGAGAAAGCCGCTATGGTGAAATCGGTAGACACGCTGCTCTTAGGAAGCAGTGCTAGAGCATCTCGGTTCGAGTCCGAGTGGCGGCATGCCATTTTTGATTATAAAAAAAGTTCTATAATATAATTAATTCAAGTCCCAGATATTAATTCAAATAATTGAATTGAGGGACATTTTTTAATAATTTTTTTATGATATTTTCAACTTTAGAGCATATATTAACTCATATATCTTTTTCGGTCATTTCAATTGTCATTACAATTCATTTGATAACCTTATTAGTCGATGAAACCGTAGGACTCTATGCTTCGTCAGAAAAGGGCATGATAGCTACTTTTTTCTGTATAACAGGATTATTAGTTACTCGTTGGATTTATTTGAGGCATTTACCATTAAGTGATTTATATGAATCATTACTATTTCTTTCATGGGGTTTCTCCATTATTCATATATTTACGTATTTTAAAAAATATAAAAACCATTTAAGTGTAAGCGCAATAACCGCGCCAAGTACTATTTTTACCCAAGGTTTTGCTACTTCAGGTTTTTTAACTGAAATGCATCAATCCCGACTATTAGTCCCCGCTCTCCAATCTCATTGGTTAATGATGCACGTAAGTATGATGGTATTGGGTTATGCATCTCTTTTATGTGGATCATTATTTTCAGTAGCTCTTATAGTGATTACATTTCAAAAAGCTATAAGAATTTTTGGTAAAAACAATAATTTCTTAAATGCGTTATTTTCCTTTGATGAGATCCAATACATGAACGAGGGGAACAATGTTTTAAGAAACACTTCTTTTTTTTCTTCGAAGAATTATTATAAGTCTCAACTGATTCAACAATTAGATCATTGGAGTTATCGTATTATTAGTCTAGGGTTTATCTTTTTAAGCATAGGTATTCTTTCAGGGGCAGTATGGGCTAATGAGACATGGGGATCATATTGGAATTGGGACCCAAAAGAAACTTGGGCATTTATTACTTGGACCATATTCGCAATTTATTTACATATGCGAACAAATAAAAATTTTGAAGGTATAAATTCCGCAATTGTGGCCTCTATGGGTTTTCTTATAATTTGGATATGCTATTTTGGGGTCAATCTATTAGGGATAGGGCTACATAGTTATGGTTCATTTACATTAACATCTAATTGAATTCATTCAAGAAAGGGCCTGACGAACACAAACATGGGAGAGTATAGATAAGAAAACTGTGTGTAAGACATCGAGAACCCTTTGAATCACTACATTACTTGATTCAAATGGTTCTCACAAAAGCCAAATTTATGAGGAAGTCCGATTTATTTAACTTAAGAAAAAAGACTTCTTTTTTTATTGTGCAACGAACGATTTTAAAAATAATTATTAATTTTATGAAAACTATCTAGCAAAATAATTAGATAAAATAGCTTCGACCTTGTCAACTGATAGTGAGAAAACAAAATCTGGATAAATACCAATACCTATGACAGGTATAAGGATAGAGATCGCAACAAACAACTCTCGCGGTCCCGAATCAAAAAAAGAAGAATTTTGAGCATTAAAAAGCTTGTATCCATAGAACATCTGGCGTAACATAGATAATAAATAAATGGGAGTTAATATAATTCCAATTGCCATTACCAAAGTAATTAGTATTTTTGTCATTAAAAGATATTTTTGGCTAGTAATTATTCCAAAAAAGACTATTAATTCTGCAACAAAACCGCTCATACCCGGCAATGCAAGGGAAGCCATCGATAAGATACTGAAAGTCGTGAATATTTTTGGAATTGGGATAGCCATTCCGCCCATTTCATCGAGATAAACAAGACGTATTCTATCATAACTTGTTCCCGCCAAGAAAAAAAGCGCAGCGCCAATAAATCCATGAGAGATTATTTGTAAAATAGCTCCATTGAGTCCCGTATCGCTTATAGAACCAATTCCTATAATTATGAAACCCATATGAGAGACGGAGGAATAAGCGATTCTTTTTTTTAAATTGCGTTGACCCGAAGATGTTGAAGCTGCATAGATTATTTGAATTATGCCTACTACGATCAACCAGGGTGAAAAGATAGAATGGGCGTGGGGTAATAATTCCATATTGATGCGAACCAATCCATATGCTCCCATTTTTAATAAGATTCCGGCTAGAAGCATACAAGTACTGTAATGTGCCTCTCCGTGGGTATCTGGTAACCATGTATGTAAGGGTATAATCGGTGATTTGACAGCAAAAGCAATAAGAAATCCGATATAGAATAGTATTTCCAGTGCTATAGGATACGATTGATTAGCTGATGTTTCAAAATTTAAAGTTGGTTCAGTAGAACCATATAAACCGATACCCAGAACTCCCATTAACAAAAAAATGGAACCTCCCGCAGTGTACAAAATAAACTTTGTAGCTGAATACAACCGTTTCTTTCCTCCCCACATCGATAGAAGTAGATAAACGGGAATTAATTCTAACTCCCACATGATAAAAAATAGTAAGAGGTCTCGAGCCGAAAATGATCCTATTTGACCGCTATACATTGCTAACATTAGAAAATGGAATAATCGGGAATCTCGAGTAACTGGCCAAGCCGCTAAAGTAGCTAAAGTGGTGATAAACCCCGTCAGTAAAATGGGTCCTATGGAAAGTCCATCGATTCCCAATCTCCAGTAAAAATCCAAAAAAGGGATCCATTTATAACCCTCCGTCAGTTGGATTAATGGATCGTCTAATTCGAAATGATAACAAAATGCATAGGTTGTTAGAAGGAGCTCGAGTACACAGATACATATAGTATACCATCTCATTACTTTATTTCCTCTATGGGGGAAAAAGAAAAGTAATAAACCCGCAAATATTGGAAAAACTACAACTATTGTTAACCAAGGAAAATAATTCGTAGTAAAAACAAGATACACTTGGACTAAAAAAACCCATGCTCGAAAATGAAATCAAAATAAATATATGTATATTTATTTTCGAGCACGGGTTTTTGTCGGTAAAAAAGAAATCAAATGTATTCAAGGGGGCTTTTATAGAAGGTATCAATAAGCTAGACCCATGCTTCGAGTTGTTTCATGCCATAAATAAACGCGAACACTCAAGAAATCCGTCGGACAGGCAGATTCACATCTCTTACAACCAACACAGTCTTCTGTTCTTGGAGCCGAAGCTATTTGCTTAGCTTTACATCCGCCCCAAGGTATCATTTCTAATACATCTGTGGGGCAAGCTCGGACACATTGAGTACACCCTATACATGTATCATAAATCTTTACTGAATGTGACATTGGATCTAGAAATTTTTTTTTAAGACTATAAATTTTCGATCGAGTAAATTTGTAAATGAATTATATATTTAGATACCAGATGAGTCAATAATTTATCAGAATTTTGATAATCAATCTACTTTCAGATTAACTCATGGGATAGGGCCAAGATACTTTAATTTTTTACGTTTTCGCAAACATGATCATGGATTACGTAGCATACAAATAATATTACTTCATGAATATCATAATTTATCGGATAAATAAATACTACTTATTCAACAAATTCGATTGATTGATACGAGTTGATTTTCTGTTACGATAAATTGACGAAACAATAGCTGGGCCAATAGCTGCTTCAGCGGCTGCAATAGCTATAACAAAAATTGAGAAAATATTCCCTTTTAATTGGCGACTATCAAAAAAATCAGAAAATGTTACGAAATTCATATTAACTGCATTCAGTATAAGCTCAAGACACATAAGGGCTCTAACCATATTTCGGCTCGTGATCAATCCATAGATACCGATAGAAAATAAATAGGCACTTATAACAAGGACATGTTCGAGCATGATTGACCAACTCCTTATCAATTCCGATTCATTTCAATATGAACAAAAATTTAATAGATTCAATTCAATTGACAAAAAAAAAGTACAGAACAAGGGAATATATTGGTAATCGATCGACTAAAAGAATTTTGATTTTAGACAGAAACAATCTTCAAATAGAATTGAAGGGGAATGTGTGTGATAACATAGAACAAAGTTTAATTTATGCTATTTCTAACTAAAGATTTATTACTGGCGAGCCACGGCAATTGCGCCGATCAAAGCAGCTAAAAGAATGATCGAAATGAGTTCAAATGGAAGAAAAAAATATGTTGATAAATAAATTCCAATTTGTTGACTATTACTTATTAAATCTTGTTCTAGAATCTGGTTTGATCTTGTAGTCCAAATAATCCCATACCATGACGTATCTACAATAGTAGTCATTAGTGAAACAAAAATACTTGTACAAACCAGAAAAGTAACTCCACTCCCAACGGTCCAAAGATTAAAATCTTTGGAATATTCTGAACCCTTCATGAACATCACAGCAAATATGATTAAAACATTTATAGCTCCCACGTAAATAAGGAGTTGCGCAGCAGCTACAAACTGGGCGTTTGCTAGAATATAGAATAAGGATATAGAAACAAGAACCAGTCCCAACGAAAAAGCAGAATAAATGGCGTTGTTAAATAATAGTACTCCCATACTTCCTAATATAAGACCTGATCCCAACAAGACTACAAGAAAATCATGTATCGGTCCAGGCAAATCCATTATATGTAGTAAAAAAAGAGATAAATCAATCTAAATGTTTTTCATGACCTTATTGATCTGACCGGGAAAAAAANTGRATAATCAATTCCTAATTAAATCTTAAGGGGTGTGAATTCATGTAGGTACAGTTATTGTATTAATCTTAGTCTTGATCTGAAAGAGTAGAGTAGATTTCAATCTAAATTAAGTTGCAATTCTCATTCATCAATAGTTTGGATTTGTAGGTAGTGACCAAACAAACAAAACGAAAGAAACCTCATTTCTTTAGATCAAAACATAACCTTAGTAATTTCCAATTACTCTTTAATCTTTAATCAAGGGATTTACTTATTTTAGACTGAAATTGGAGGCGAATTCAAAATTGTTCTAATTGTATAATCATCAACTACTGACATTGGTAAACGACCCAAAGAAATTTGATTMKAATTTAATTCGTGACGATCATAAGTAGAAAGTTCATATTCTTCAGTCATTGATAAACAATTTGTTGGACAATATTCAACGCAGTTACCACAAAATATACAGATCCCGAAATCAATACTGTAATTAAGCAATCGTTTCTTTCGAATATCCGTTTCCAATTTCCAATCAACAACGGGGAGATCTATAGGACATACACGAACACATACTTCACAAGCAATGCATTTATCAAATTCAAAATGGATTCGACCGCGGAAACGCTCCGATGCGATTAGTTTTTCGTAAGGATATTGAATAGTTACAGGCAAACGATTTGCATGGGATAAAGTAATCATGAAACCTTGACCAATGTACCTTGCAGCTCGTACTGTTTGTTGACCATAATTCATGAACCCAGTTACCATAGGGAACATATTGTAATATCTCTAAAGAATTTTATGTTTGTTTCTTTCTCTTGTTTGAGCAAGTCGTGAATATAGAATATGGTATTCCTTTACAGTGAAAAGAGTTGAAAAGAAGTTGTTAATAATAGATTACCGAGAGATATAGGTAAAAGAAATTTCCATCCGAGATTTAATAGTTGGTCTATTCTTAGTCGGGGTAAAGTCCATCTTGTTGCTATAGAAATGAATAAGAACAAATAAGTTTTAGCTAATGTAATAAAGATACTAATTGTCATTCCAAAGACTTCATATGCTTTATTTATTTCAAAAAGTTCATAACCGAATATGTATGGAATAGAGATATCCCAACCACCCAAGTAAAGAACAGTTACAAATAACGAAGAAACTAATAGATTTAGATAGGAAGCAACATAAAATAAACCAAATTTGATACCCGAATACTCGGTTTGATAACCCGCTACTAATTCTTCTTCTGCTTCTGGTAAATCAAAAGGTAATCTCTCGCATTCTGCTAAGGAAGAAATTAGAAAAATAACAAACCCTATAGGTTGACGCCACAAATTCCACCCCCAAAAACCATATTTTGATTGAGCCTCAACTATATCAACTGTACTCGAACTGTTAGATAATCATAGTCGGTAATAACATCACTGTTCTCATCGCTATTACAGAACCGTACATGAGATTTTCACCTCATACGGCTCCTTGAGGGCCATAAATAAATCTAAGGAGCGTGTCGGGATTATTTTATCTTGATATGTCTTTTTTGTAGAATAGTATAGGATAAAAATCTATCGTGTGTCCCCAAATTAACCCAATAGAATTCTGTCTGTTCTAATAATAAAGAAAAAGGGTACTTCTGAATTGATCTCATCCTTTAATAAAAAAAAAATTTCTTTGTTGAGTAATAACTTAATTCTTCACTAAAATACTATTTATTATAAATATCAATAACCCATCGTTTTCAATTACGAAAAAAAAATTGGCTATTCCATTAGTTCATGAATTTGGCCACGAATTCTATCTCTATGAATAGGGAGATAGGAAAGAAAGGAATAGAGGAATAGATGGAGATAAGAAACAATAAAAAAGATCTCTTTTTTTGTTGTAATTGGATGCTTTCCATTTTTTTTTTTTTTTTTTCGTTCCTATTCTTCGTTCTGAGAAAAAGGGGACTTACTAAATAAGGGATTATTTCGTTTCCGATAGTCATTTATTTAATGGGTGGATAGGCGCATACTCTGGATCGGAATCGTGGGGAGTACTGCCCGATCATTTCTACAAACTTAAAGCCCCAATTCGTATTCTTTTTATATTATGCATTTTGCAAAAATGTCCTTCTCTCTTTTGGATAATTTTGAAAATCTCCATTACTAATCCTTTGTATATCTTGGTGTTTCTAACCATCCACTCATTTTTGCTCAATTGGCCGTGTTATGGTAATACATATATGGTAGTACATACAAATAATAGTGAAAACTCAATCCGGTTGATCTTTTGAGTCCGCTTCAAGACAGGATAACTAGTCAACCAATCTTGGGATAAAGGCTCTCTTGCGCCTATGTTTATTTCTGCTTAACTCTTATACATAGAAAATGAGACTCAATATTTTGACTGCCAATTTTTATTTCTATAAGCTGTTTTCTTTCACTCATATAACTATCTGATTTAGTTCATTAATCCGAATTATGAATAAAAAAATGAGGATATCTATTCAATTCATTTCACCCCTTTTCTCGAAAAAAAAGTGGGAGAAGTTTATGTCTCAACGAATCACACGTAGAGATATTGATAATACACATAGAGTTAATGGTATTTCATAACTAATTGATTGAGCAGCAGCTCGTAGACCACCTAAAAAGGAATATTTATTATTGGATCCATATCCTGACATAAGAAGTCCGATGGGAGCAACACTTGAAATGGCAATCCATAAAAAAACACCGATATGGAGATCGGCTAAAACAAGGTGATAACCAAAAGGAATTACTGAATAGCTTAGTAAAATTGATATGACTGCTATGGATGGTCCGATACTGAATAAACGAGTATCACCTCTAGATGGAAGCAGATTTTCTTTAAAAAGTAGTTTTGTACCATCTGCTAAAGCTTGAAGAACTCCCAAAGGACCAGCATATTCAGGTCCAATCCGTTGTTGTATCCCTGCGGATATTTCTCTTTCTAACCATACAATTACTAGTACGCCTATTGTGATTCCCAATACAGTAGTCAAAATAGGGACAAGCACCCATAGAATTCCATAGACTTCTTTTAAGAATTCCAATCTCGAAAAAGAATTGATATCTTGTACTTGTGATGTATCAATTATCATTTTAACGATCAACTTCTCCCATAATGATATCTATGCTACCTAGTATTGTCATAATATCAGCCAATTTCATTCTTTTAACTAACTGAGGAAGAATTTGCAAATTGATAAAACCCGGCGGGCGAATTTTCCATCTCCAAGGAAAACCACCCTGATCCCCTATCAAAAAAATGCCCAATTCCCCTTTTGGGGCTTCGACTCTCACATAAAGTTCTTGTTTCGCCAATTCAAAAGTTGGCGAAGGTTTTTTACTAATGAATCGATAGTCAAAGTCATTCCATTCCGGAGACCTTCCTCGATCAAAAGATCGTATTTCTAAATTTTCATAAGGCCCCCCTGGAATTCCTTCCAAAGCTTGTTGAATAATTTTGATGGATTCCGTCATCTCACCAAGTCTGACTAAATAACGAGCTAATGAATCTCCTTCTTTTTGCCACTGAACTTCCCAATCAAATTCGTCATAACACTCATAATGATCCACTTTACGAAGATCCCATGGTATTCCGGAAGCTCGTAGCATTGGTCCTGATAACCCCCAATTTATTACCTCTTCTCCACAAATAACGCCTACTCCCTCAACTCGTTCTAAAAAAATAGGATTTTTTGTAATAAGTTTTTGATATTCAGCAACCCCTGTCAAAAAATAATCGCAGAAATCCAAACATTTATCTATCCAGCCATGAGGTAGATCAGCCGCGACTCCCCCGATACGAAAAAAATTATGCATCATTCTCATACCGGTGGCTGCTTCGAATAGATCATATACTAATTCTCTTTCTCTGAAAATATAGAAGAAGGGAGTCTGTGCGCCAATATCCGCCATAAAAGGGCCAAGCCATAACAGATGAGAAGCTATACGACTCAACTCCAACATAATTACTCTGATATAGCTGGCTCTTTTAGGTACTTGAATATTTCCCAACTGTTCTGGACCATTTACGGTTATTGCTTCTGTGAACATAGTAGCTAAATAATCCCAACGTGTTACATAAGGTAGATATTGTATAATTGTTCGGTTTTCTGCAATTTTTTCCATCCCTCTGTGTAAATAACCCAATATTGGTTCACATTCAATAACATCTTCACCATCCAAAGTAAGGATGAGTCGAAGAACACCGTGCATTGATGGGTGGTGAGGTCCCATATTGACTATCATGAGGTCATTTCTTGTAGCTGGTCCATTCATAAGTTTTTCCTCGATTCATCTTTCCATGAATTGCTGAAAATGAAAATAAGTTCATAAAAATTCAAGATCTAATAAATCAAATAATTAAAAATGCCTTTTTAAATTACTGAGTTTTTGACTCCCGAATATTCAATTGATTAATTAATTCTTTATAACGCATTTGATTTTTCTTTGATAAATAAGAAAGTAATCGTTGGCGTTTTCCGAGAATTTTACGTAGACCTCTTTGAGATAAATAGTCTTTTTTGTGCAATTCCAAATGTGAAGTAAGTCTTCGTATCTTATTGGTGAAATTGACTACTTGAAATTCAACAGATCCTCCATTTTCTTTTTTTTCTTCTTGCGAAATAACTGAGCTGAATGAATTTTTTACCATAAAATGAAATCCCCTCCCCCTCCTTTTTTCTTTTTTTAGAAATTATTATGGATCAGTAATAATATAATAATGTTACTCATTTAAATTTGATATACACAATAATCTTAATTTGATTAAAAGAATTTCGATTCTTTTTTTTTTTTATTTAGCAATCCAATTTTCAAAATTGGATTCAGATAGGTATACAAAAGGCTGGTATATTTCTGCACGCACAAAAAATATTTAGACTTAAAATTCAAATTCAAATAAGAATATTTTATTGATTCATTTCGAAATCTAATAGATACGTCATTGAATTAAATTAATATCAGCTATCAGAATGTAAGACAGTGCCATATGTGTATTTCTTTGTCTTCATATACCATATAAGGTACGGGCAATATAGGAAACATGTAGCATTAACGAATTTTCAATTGTGGATACATATGGATCCTTAGCATACTAAAACGACTGCTATTATTGGTATCAAACCAATAACGATTCATACAAGCTAAATCTTCTAATCGATAACTGGGCCAAAGAAAGAACTTTAATTTATTTAGTTTATTTTTATATCTATCAAGATGTTTGCTTCTTTTATCTAAAACTTGATCATCCGTTTTCACCTTATTTGCATTGTAAAATGCTGTATTTCTATGGATATCATTTCTATTCCGAGAATTGAAACAAATTAGAATTCTGAACTCTCTACGACCTCTAGGGGATAAGATATTTTCCGGAACAAGCAAATCATAATGATTGCTGGTTCTATTTTCATTCGTTTTTTGATGTATTGCAATGGATTCAGCAAAACTCTTCTTATCAGGATATCCTTTTTTTTGATATCTTTGGTACTTATTCTTATGAACTAATGAAATACCTATGGTTTGAGACATAATAAATTGTCCATCATTTTTTACAGACAGACGAACCGGTTCGATAATCAATATTCCCCTTTTCATTAATTCTGTAAGAGTTAAATCCTTCTGAACTATCAGAATATCCAGACTCATTTCTCTCCTTTGAATAGAGGATATAGCAATTTCTCTGGGATTTATCAGTCTAAGCAGGAGACAATATACTTTGATATTATTGATCATTCTTTGATTTATCGAATCATCCCATCTCAATTGAAAACGAAAATATTTTTTTAGGAAGAAATCAAGCTCCGCTTCCGTGTTTTTCTTGTATTGCTTTTTATTTATACGTTTTTTCACATCTGCTCCCGCGGAATCTTCTTGAACATATTTTTTGTGGTTTGAGAGAGCTGATTCAAGATCCTCTTCGGCCACGGATTCCTTTTCTCCTTTATTTCCATTTTCTAATTCAAGAGTTTTTTCCTTCGCTGATATAAAAAGAGATCTTTTTTTCTTTCCAATTAGTTTTTTATTTTTACTCAAAATTGCATTTCCATTCAAATTAAAAAGAAGTGATTTGATTGGTATGATCCACGGATTAATCTTATATGCATTATAAAGTATCAAAAATTCTGGAAAGAACCAAAGTTCCAGATTCGATATGGAACGACTTAGTATTTCTTCATTCATTCTCATCCAATCAAAAAAGATTTTTTTTTTATTGTTGGATGGGTTGATTTCTTGATCTTGATTAATTGTGAGATAAAAAAAATCTTTCTTATCGATTTTTTCAATTAGTTGAAAATTATTAACCCCAGTTTTAGTATTTTGATTACTGTTCGTGTCAGCCTCAATATTGATCCAGGCTCCAATATGGGCCTTATTTTTAAGACAAAAATGGAGCATTCTCCAATCCAAATATTTTCTATCCGGATTTTTTTCGAGATCTATAATATCATCTTCCACTAGATAATTATTGATAGGGATACCCGTCAGTATATCAAAAAATTTCCAGTTATCTGTGTTGTACTTATAAGAACTTTCTTGATTATTTTTTACTTGTACTGGTAATTCATAAATATCTGAATCTTTATTATCTTCATAATTAATAGATTTATATGAGAAAAGATCATATATATATTTTTTTTTAATATTATCTTTTTTGTTTGGTAATGAGTAGTGTGTTTCAAAAGAATTTTCTTTTTTGTAATCAATTAATCTGTTTTGTTCATATGAATAACATTGGGTAAAATCTTTATTTTTGGCCATACGATCTTGATTTACTCTATTTCTCCATTTTTGTGGTAGTAATTTTGCCCATCTAATCGGATATAAATCGTAGTGATAATGACCCCTTAACCAGTTTTTCCATTGAGTCATTCCAGAATTTTGAAGATTCTTTTGTTTTAAGTCGGAATTTAATATTTCTTGTGCTCCAACAACTTCAACAAAATAATCCTGTATTTCATTTTTAAGAAAAAGAGATGTTCCGTGATATTGAAAGACAGGTCTTAACTTAGATAAGTTAATAATTTGTGTTTGTGATAATTTGTAAAATAAATATGCTTGCGACAAGTAGGATAAGTCCCAAAAGATCTTTCTATTCTTATTACTAATATTGGAAAGTGACTTTTTTATAGTTGAAATAAAGTGAATTATACTTTGATTTGGTTTATCAATTCTTTCTTGATTTACTTCATTATTGGAAATGGATTTAGTAAATTTTTTTTTTATTGAATAAATAAAAAGTTGCACATTAAGACTCGGGATATTAATCATACGTTGAAAGATATCTATGTATATGTTTTCAACGAAAAATTTGAGAAAATGATGCGATTTACGAATTAATCGTACATTTCTTTTTTTTAATATCTTTAAAATATTTTTCTGAGATTCTAATATTTTATCATCATAACTTATTTTGTTAGGACTAATATTTTTTTCTGGATTTAGAAACTCTTTTTTCGTGTCTTTTCGAATTTTTTCAATTTTTTTTAGTATGGTGTTTGTTCTATCAGTCAGATCTTTCATTTTTTTTTCTCTCAATGAAAAATTTGCCCAATCCATAGATCGAATTATACTGGACGAGTCTTGGATCATTCGATTACTTATTATCGAATTTTTTTCGTTTTTAGCTTCATTCAACTCGTATATTTCTTTCAATTCAAATAATCGAATTGGGTTTCTTTGTGAAAGTTCGTTTATTATTTGTTTTAGAAATAAAATGTTTTTGATGACCCATTTTTTCGTTTCTTTTGAGATATTTATAAACAAGTTTGTTCTTTCTTTTAAAACTCTTAGAATTAGAAAACGCTTCTTTTTCCATTTTTTCATTTTTTTTTCGAACTCGTTTATTAAAACGGGTTCAAAAAACGAAAGTTGTTTTCGAGGAGAACCAAACGGCAGTTCAGCTTCCATTCCCCAAACTGTTAAAAAACAAAAATCATTTTTTTGTCCTTTCTTTTTTATTGAATCTTTATTAGGGGATTGTAACCTAGATGTGTGCCACGGTTTCAGACGAAAAGGAAATAAGATCTTTATTTGAATACCGTCTGTTAACCAGTTTTTTGGAAATTCTTTTTCTGATAATTGAACACCATTATAGGTGCATTTTACATGCATTTCTTTATTCCAATGTTTAAAATCCTCGGACCATTCGGGAAATTGAAATAATATCATACGGATAATATTTTTAGCTATTATCAATGAGGGTAAGACAATATATTTTCGAACAATTGATTGAGTTACTAACAAAAAACCTCTTATTACTTGAGCAAATAGAATGCTATCCCAGGCTTCTGCTATTTCTATACGTGTTTTTTCCTCTCTTTTCTGCTTTTCTCTTATGTCCGCCTCTTTTTTCTGATTTTCGCTTGTCTTTTCCTGTGTATTATCCGAAATAGGCAATTCTGTGTTTTTCCATATCCAAGGTCTAAAAAGCGTTTTCATTAGTCCGGGAATATCAAAAGAAAAAAAAAAGGATTTGTCTAGTCTCTCAAAAAAAAGATAAGAATGTACATTTGCTTGAAACAGTTTCCAAGTAACTGTTTTACGTCTTTGAGCACGCATAGAGCCTTTGATTATGTCTCGACGAAAATCCGATTGTTGGGAATACCGTATCAAAGCAACTTCGTCTGTTTGATCAGGATTATTAGTATCTGGGGTATTAGTATAAGTATCACTAGTTTCTAGATTATCAGTAAAAATTACGACACGTTTGGCTTTTCTTGAACGAATTTCATGATCTTCCACCATACTTTCGTCGTTTTCTCCTTCCTGTTGTTCTAAATCGTCGATTAATTTGTATGACCATCGAGGAACTTTTTTACTGATTTCTCTTAGTCCAATCGAGTTTTGACGACTTGCTTTAGCGTTGTAAGGAGTTATAACTGCATCGAATAAAAATTTTAACGATTTTATTCGATTTTCTGATTCAATTTTATCTTCAATTTGTGGGTAATTAGTATTAAGAAAGATAGCATGAATCTTATTTGTCCAAACGTTCTCACTATCATTTTTTATATAAGTTTCATTTATCCTTGAGAATGAAAAAAAAAAATGGATTCGTTTGCGGTAAGGTCCGCTCAACAAAGGATCATATGTTTTTGGTAAATAGTATTTTTGAGTTTTATCATTACATAATTGAGTCCTTTTTTCCAGTACATCCCGAGCTAGAGTAAGGGATCCCTTATCCAGAACTTGAATTCGATTTATAAATTTTTTGTTTAAATTTATTTTTTTTTGTTCATTGAGATAATTCCAAGGATTATCCAATTCATCATAAGAAAGTTTTTCTGTTGTGAACAAAGATATCTTTTTTTGTATCATTTCAAAAAAAGTTGATACACTGGGTGGATGTGTAAAAACTATTCTGTCTTTTCCGTCACTTTTACATGTCGAAAAAAAATATTGTGACATTTCAGTTCTAACAGCATTTTCCAATTTATCATTTTTTATATATCGAAATGGACGATTCCATCGTTTATAGTCGAAAAGAATAGTCACAAGAGGTTTTTCAAACCAGAAGAGAGATTTTTCTTTTTTATCTATTTCTAACTTCGAATTTTCTTTATTTCCATCCGGAGGGTAAGAAGTTTCATAAACTGGTCTTTTTATATTTTGATAGCGTGTCCTTTTAAAGTGGAATTCATCCTTTGTTTTTTCCTTTCCATTCACT